GGCTTTGGATATAAATCACGAGAATGTATATTTTTCCTCTAATATGTTATTGAGAGGTAAAGGATTACATCCTTTTAAGAAATAAAGTTTTTGATCGGAATATGAATCAAACCGAAAGACCCCTTAACTATTAAGGAGGTTAATAGAACGAATCACACTTTTACCACTAAACTATACCCGCTACAATGCGATTATTATATAAAAATGGACCTTTTGTCGAATAGGAGAATTAGGCGTAATCAAGATAGGATCATAAAAGAATCATGAAAATAAGAGTGGTGACGTTTTTCGTGAGGGAATTTTCATTTAATGAGATTCGGAAAAGAGAGCTCGTTTAAATAATAAATAACTAAATAACAAGTTCTATCTTTTCTTTTGCTGGAGGAGTTTTGATAGATATGGTTCGTCAAAACCACTTAAATTATAACATAAAAATCGATTGTGTAAGAATCCATAGTTTCCTTTTTTTTATTCCAGTAAGGTCGTCAAGTAAATAAAAAGGAAGAAAGAATAATAAGAAATTACACTTTTATTTTCTATAATAAGAAAGGAAATAGTCCTTCGTCTTTTTGTTGTTGCTTTAATAGCAAGCATTTTTGTTTTCCCATCAGAGAAATTCTAGGATTCGGTGGAACAAAAAAAAGGCCCGGCTAGGTATTGACCAGGCCAGGCCATGGGAATAAAAGGAACAAAATCAAAGTAACGGGGCCCTCTTTATTTTTCTTTATATATTTTTTTTCTTTCTATTGGACCTTTTGAGCCCTTACTTTATCTAAATGGAATTGCTGATAAAAGTTGTACATATCATATTCATATATATATAATATAAATAATATAAAGAAAGAGAAAAAAAGACTTTTTTCAATCTTTACTTCATGTGTAATGTAACATAGTAATTATGTAATTATCTTTTTCAATTGGGAGAGATGGCTGAGTGGACTAAAGCGGCGGATTGCTAATCCGTTGTACGAGTTATTCGTACCGAGGGTTCGAATCCCTCTCTTTCCGTTTCCGTTGATGATTGATTTATCTTTCAAATTTCGCAAACCCTTTTTTATTTTATTATTTTATTCTTCACGCCCAGGATTACGTCCTGGATCATTAGATAGGAATCCAAAGATGAAGAGAGAAACAAAGAATATCACTACTGTGTAAACGAAAAGTTTGAGAGTAAGCATTACACAATCTCCAAGATCATTTTTTGGAAAAAACGAGAAAAGAGAATAGATCCTCCATTTTTATACCCTAATATATTCTATTTTGACACCAAGAAATGAAGTGCTTTCTAGAAATAGAAAAGAATTTTCCGAAATGAAAATTCATTTGTAATAAGAGTCTTTCATTACCCAAAATTTCTTTCATATCCACAATTAGATATTGTGGGGGACCCTATTAGGGTCTTTCATTGGAAAAAAGGTCAGAATGGGGAAATGGGGCGAGCCAAATTTTGATTTATCGCAGCTATCCCAGACTTTCCATGTTTGAATCGAAGGTTCATACTGTACGACTTAGTTGATCTTATTAATTGTATTTGTATTGTTAGAATTTTTTTCTCGAATAAATCATGAATTTTCTAGGATAGTATTAAAGATTTCATCGAAAACTTACAGCAGCTTGCCAAACAAAGGCTAAGAGAAAAAAGAACAAAGGTATGACTGGCATAAAATCTACGATTGGATTCAAAAAAGCATAGGCCTCGGGCAATTTGGCGAATAAAAGACTACTCGAATAAAGGGCAGAATTAAGACAGATACAGATCAAACTAAAGATATTAAGCATAACAGACATTTTTTTCTTGGAGATAATTGCATTTTGATTGAGTTATTGATATAAGGAAAAATCAAGTAAGGTAAAAAAAACCTTCTTTTTCTTTGAACCCACCCAATCAAAAATCCTCCAATTCTCAAAAGAGAATAGAAGAAATCATACTTTCATACAATATCTTAATTGAATTCTATGTAATGATCAATAAATTGAGGTGAATTCTATATCTACGCGTGTCAAAATCCTAGCAAGAATCTAATCTGTTATAGAAACATTTTCTATAGATATTTGGACTAGAATTGACGAACACCCAATACCAATATTATTCTTTATTAGTGTCGAATATAAATCGAAATGGGGCGTGGCCAAGTGGTAAGGCAACGGGTTTTGGTCCCGCTATTCGGAGGTTCGAATCCTTCCGTCCCAGAGCATATAAATTCTATCTAAATTTTATCAGAATAAAGATTGCATTGCTTTTTTAAACTTTTTAAACAAGGTTCTGTTTAAAGGTCTAGGAGAGAATGTGATTCTTATTTCTTTTCTTATTTTTAATGATTCTTTTCTGAATCATATCCGTTTTTTTTTCAAAAACTGAACTGAATCGAGTTCAAATGACATGCTGATGTAACTGAATAGATTTGTGATCCAAGAAAGATGGGAACATAGATCACAAGAGTTTTAATTCAAAAAGGTGGGGCGGGCTTTTCGTCCTATGCTCATTGCCTTCATATTGAAAGAAGTTAGTTACTTAGAAAAACCTGATGTCCCATATCTATTTGAAATCCTTTTTTTTCGTGAATCGAAATACGAAAGATCCTATCTTCCCTATCTCTTATTCCCTATTCCTTAAACTTAAATGAGGTATCCCAATTATTAATGTTCTGCGGATCTCTTGAATTCTAAACAAGAGCAAGAGGGGGTTCTTGGTACTAATTAAATTGACTCAATGGGATTAAGTCTCTTAAGACTGGGTTAGGGTAAAATCAAAAATAGGAGCAAGGACTTAATCTGTACTTGTTTATCTTTGTCCCTAGACAAGAGAGTCTGCATTCCGTAAAAAAGGATCCTTTTTTCTTTATGTTATGATTCATCATTCCCATAGAATTCGGGGAGTAGATAGGCGTTAATCAGCAACGGAAGGTATTAATTTTCATATCTGTGTCTGTCCAAATTGCAGTAACAAAGAATCAAGTTACATATGTAACGGATGTATTTTCTGAGACGGGGGGTGATTCATATATTTTATGAATTTTACTTTATGGCAAGATTGCAGAAAGATTACTTAACTCCAGGTTAAACAAAATACGAAAATACATATAAAATGAGGAAATGCTTAGCTTATATGTATGTATTGTTATCGTTCGATTTCATTCTATTTCAGTAACAACAGTCTTTCGGTTTTTGTGAAAAAGAATTGTAATCCCTTCTATGTGAAAAGTTAAAATTGAAATATTTAACATAGAATATCCATAACAGTGACAGTTGTTCAGTCTATCTGATAGATACCAAAACCTCCTATTGGTTCATCTGATTGAGAAAATCAGACTCGAAAGAATAAAGACCTAACTCTTTCCTTACACCAGTCTTTTTTTTTTTTAGTTTTAGCCATCTCACGAAAAAAAACGAAATGGGATTTATTGTTCAATCTATTTATATGCTTGAAATCATTGATGATTCAATTCGAAAAGAAACAGAGATTTAGCTTTCTTATGATGATCAAATGTAATCTTTAAAGATGGGGTCTTGCTAAGATTTTTTTGAAAAAATCTTTACCATCTATGTATAGAAGAACAAAAAAAAGTAGACATTACTATGTCTATATACCGACTGAACCAATGACTATTCATGATTCCATCATTGAATCAATTCCATACTGGTTCCAAATTAGAGGAATGTTATGGTAAAACTTCGTTTGAAACGATGTGGTAGAAAGCAACGTGCGACTTGAAGGACACGATCCGGTGTGGATTCTTAGTCTTACATCCACCATTTTATATAGGAATGAAGGTGCTCTTGGCTCGACATCATTTGTTCTGTTCCATTAGAACCCCTTTGGGGGGTTATAATGTAAATAGTACATGATGGAGCTCGAGTAGAAAGTATTGATTCATTTCTCAGGGGCAAGGATCTAGGGTTAATGCCAATCAATAAATTGGAACAACTTCGTAAGTAGATTTTCGATATAGAAATTGAAAGGATCCGATTCGAGCAAGTTTTCAATTCGAAAATAAAATTTGTTGGAATTGATAAAACTTTTTCGATCCAAAGTGTATCACGCGGGAATCAACCGTTCGTACGATTCTTTGATAGAAAGAAATCACAAAAAGGGTATGTTGCTGCCATTTTGAAAGGATTAAGAAGCACCGAAGTAATGTCTAAACCCAATGATTTTAAACAAAGATAAAGGATCCCAGAACAAGGAAACGCCGTTTCAATTGTCTTAATAACTGGATCAGAATAAGGAATCCAAATAGATTTTAAACGAGACAAAAAAAGGGGGGTTAAAGACCACTCAATAAATGAAATTGAAATTGCTTAAAGATTTTCCTTTGAGCTATTTTGAAAAATTTTTAAACTTGAGTTATGAGGACAAATGATTTTTTTTTCAAGAAGGAAGAAGAAAAATGAGTTAAATCGTAGTCTAATTTATTTTATGGACTATTTTGCTATTCATTAGAATTCTATACATAGACAAAACTTTGAATCATTTTTTCTCGAGCCGTACGAGGAGAAAACTTCCTATACGTTTCTAGGGGGGGGTATTGTTCATCTACACCTATCCCAATGAGCCGTCTATCGAATCGTTGCAATTGATGTTCGATCCCGAAGAGAAGGAAGAGATCTTCGGAAAGTGGGTTTTTATGATCCGATAAAGAATGAAACTTATTTAAATGTTCCTGCTATTCTATATTTCCTTGAAAAAGGTGCTCAGCCTACCGGAACTGTTCAGGATATTTTAAAGAAGGCGGAGGTTTTTAAGTAACTTCGCCCTAGTCAAATGAAGTTCAATTAAGGAATTAAAAAAGGGGGGGTAGTGATTCGTATATGACTTTGTATAACTTTTCTATACTATGTTTTTTTATTTCCCCCCTTTACTTGTTCTATTAGTATCTATTTCTCATTGCTTCCATAGAATCCCATGTTTTATAACGAAAAAACCTATTTGATTGATCCTAGAAATAGAAGAAATAGAAAATTCTGGCATTCCCTTTAATTGGGCAGTTTTCGTTGGAACT